CTTCTTTAGTTAGGTAGTTCTCAGAGACCGTCAGACCAAATGTTTATACTGGGAATCGAAGGCCCGCTTACTAATAGGCAACAGGGGAGGTTGGCGTTTCTCACCCAGCCCTACCTACTGAAAGTTAAGCTGGAACCGAAAAAGACCTGGTTCCACACACATGAGATAGGCAGAAGGTATGGGACGACCAGTTCACCACGGCCCTAAGAATTTGGTAAGCAGCGGAGGGTGCAGGTGCGTAGCGAGTCTCCCCTAGCGCTTAGTCATATCAGGTGTTTGACCCTTCTTCCCCCTTCCCTTAGTTTAGTTAGGTAGTTCATCTGCTTTGCCGCAAGACTCACATTCTCAATATCGCAGCTCCCAGTATATTAGTTCAGAATAGAAATCCTAGCGAGAGTCGCAGTGGTTGATACGGATTTGGAGACAGAGACACTATGCTTAACGCATCGATCTCGTAGAATTATTTACCAGGGGAATGAATGGCGTGGAGAACAAGGCGAGCGAAGTGAGCGGGAGGTAGCGAATGGAATTCTTATAGTTCTCAGGCAAAAGAGAGTGAACAGAACTTGAATTAGCGGAGTTAATGAATGGTCTGATCCTCTTCCCCGTGCTATCTAGGCTAAATGACTTGGATTTGGCATGAGAGAAGGAGCTAGTGCTGTTCAGCTAAGTAAAACACCGGAGAATCCGGCAATTAATATACTGGGGAAGAAACCCAAGATCTCAATAAGCAGAGCGTGAATAATCAATCTCGTTAACAATCAGTACCATGCCGGGCAAACCACCTCTCCCTTGGTCGAGTGGGCCTTTTCTTCCTTCATGGACAGCGACACATCGTATCCCGCATCCCAGAGAAAGAAGGATAGCCATATGCATACAGCAGACAGAGACCTTATTGGCAACATTCCTCCCTTTGTTCAGCCATGATTACTTCCTCAACTCCCGTAGGTGTCCAGAACTCCTGAAAGACTCGTTGCCTGATTAGGATTAGCTTAGCAACCTTCGCAATTAATATACTGGCGGTCCCCTTTCTCTGGTCATACCCGGGACTCTTCCCTGACTGATTGGGCGCACCAACCTCTCTATGAACTACTGATGGAGGTTGCGAACCAGCTTTGGGCAGGTAGTGATATTTGAAGCAGCCTAAGGAAACTAAACTACATTACATACAAAACTAGGTGCGCAGCGAGACTTATTCTACAACAGTAACAAGGCCCGAACAAGGCAAGGAAGCTAACAAGAAAGTGAACTAAGACACTAAGAGCAATGCCCATCACTAGAGGTAGCGCAGCTGAATGACTTACCACTAACTGTTCTCGAGAGCGAGTAGCTCGACCAAATGAACAAATGGGACCTTCAAGTAATCCACCGAGCTCTGAAGTCATTATTTACTTAAGAATTTTGGGACTAGGGTCAGCCATTTTCCATGAATAGCGATTTCTCGGAAATCACTGGTGTAATTGGCTAACACCCAGTACCTACAGGGAAAGAATCCGGCTTAGGCAAGAGCACACTTCTATTCTATGGTTCTACTAATAAGAATTCACTTGTGTTCATACACAACAAGCTCATATAGCTTTCCATTTCGAACAAGAGGTTTGATTTTGATTAAGTATTTCTCATCGTGTCTGGCGCATACCACGAATATACGAGAACGCCTGATGTGCCAAGCCTATACCTCTCGCGAACACCGGTAATCATTGCATTTCATAGGAAATAGGAGTTTGTCCCCAGTATATTAATTGCCAGCCTCTACCCCACCACGTATGCATTCTCTACGGCTTGTCGAATCAGGGCATTGCATTTATCTACGAAAGAAGCTATGAGCCCTTTCCAAGTGGGACGTCGTTGGGCAGCTACTCATGCCGGGTATTCTGAAGTGGGTAAACCTGAACATCCTCATCAAAGATACAGAGCTACGCTACCTAGGAATCAGTACTGATAAAAGGTGCGCAGCCTATTTGATGACAAAAGTGTTTGGGTGGGCACGGAACCTATAGTTGTTAAAGACATTTCAGATCAAGAAAAAAGATTACTAGAATATAAAGTCAAGTGAACTAGAAACTATCGGATGATAATATGAAAAATAGAGAGCTTTTAGCTCGTAAAGATAGTGTTATTACCACTTGTCAGAACTTGAAGAAGTTAAGAAACTTGATGAAGATAAGAAGAAACCGGACAACAGATTCCAATAATGTATGGATAGACACTCGACCAATAGATGTGATAGACTTAGGAACTAAAGATGCTACCACTATTTGGAATGCCATTCTTAACATCTTTCGCTACCTTTCTTTCACAGGTGGCAGAATTCTAGACCATATAACCTTGCCAACTAAAGCGGCCTACTCTATCGCGGGCTTAAGCGATCGAACTAACCTGGCTCCATCTAGAAGGGCCCCCTTCCTTTGGGCGCCTCTATTTCGTCTTTGGAACTCCTAAAAGAGTTTACGGGCCTAGCTCAACGAAAAGGCAAGTCCTTCGGTTCCAGGTTCGAGTGATGGTTCACCAGTCAGAGATCAACGAAAAGCAAGCCTTCTTCCCAGTTTGAACTAAAAGAAAGTAGTTGAAACCCGAGACCAAAGGAGTGTACGGTTGAACCGAAGAAACTTGGTAATGAAAGATCAGAGAACTATTACTACAATGTTTCACTTCAAGTATGATAAGCACTTCAAGAATCAAGTTGGTAATGAAACAACTATATATATTCATTCACTTAGTAATGAAAGATCATAGAACTATTTACGTAAATGTTGAACGAGAATCAAGCATTAACTTCTCAATCTTATAAGAAGGATCTTTCATTACCAAGGTTTATTAAGGGTAATTGGAAGAATGAATTCGAACCTTAGTGTAAGCAATAGTAGGGTGAGGGGACGAGAGAACTGAGTCACTCAACATTGTGGGTCCAGTACGAAACGAGTACCGAGCTCAGGGGTAGAAGGCCTACGTCAAGTCAATGGTTCCCTCATCCCAGTACTATTAGTTGAGTTTCGTTTCGTTTCGTAGAGGCTCAGTATACCAAACCAATAAACTCATTGAATAAATCCACTGGTAAATCAATATATTGATCAGTGGAATAGATCTTTCATTACCAAGTTGTTGATTGAAGCGCTTACGTTTACATAATAGGGGCTCCGCTCTTTCATTTGATGTCAGGATTGACTATGAATTCTCCTAGTGAGCAGTTGTTGTTATTATTTTCTAGTACGGTTTGAAGAAGGACAAAAGTTCTGGCTGTGGCTTTCGTTGAGCCGATTATGCGAGACCAACTTCAAGAATGACCAGCAATGGCAAAAGCAGAGCCCAACACTTGATCGCAATTAATATACTGGCATGTGTTCGGCTATGCGTAGAGTAGTTCGGTTCGTGTTCAATACATAGAGCGCGCAGGCGTACTTTCGTTACGGACTTTTCCTATTCTATTCTCATTACGAGATGAGCGGGTTGGAGAATAAGATCAAGTCGAAATATATCAATTCTTTATCTTCTTCATTCAAAGGAGAGATGGGCTAGACTACATAATGCAAGAGATTCTGGCTATCAAGTTCCAGTGTGATCTACGCCTGTTAGACTGCCGGGCTGTAATGGATTGGACTATGAATACTTCTTTCTAGTGAAAGAAGGATATCGTATCGGCCGCTCTCTTCAGGTGTTTGCAATTCCTGTGGGAACCGCACCACTTGAAGCCTTTGTATCCACATAATGAGAAGCCCTCTTTTAGTAAAGCTTCTCTTCATCAGCGACTTTCGCGAATGCCTTCTATCGACAAAGAATCCCCTGAGTTAGCCCTACTTATCTAGCCGGTGTTTGCTAGGTTTATTGAGCTACCTCACTACTGCTTTCACTGGAAGCGGCTTAGCTTGTGTTATGCGTAAGACATCTAGATTGGCTTGGCAGGGTAAGACCTTGACTCTCTTCCTTCCTACCTGCTAGAGACGGCTCAAAGAACAAAACAAGCTTAATTGGGAACGGAATGAGAAAAGAAAGCACCAAACTTCCTTCACGGATAATAAGCTACTACTACAGGCCCGGAACTTAAAGCAGCTACTAGACTACTCTACGACTTGCAGATATCAATTCGATTCTATCTCCGGAACTTAAAGCTACTGTGGGAACAGCCTACCTAGTGTAGTACTACTTTCCGCCGATCCGCCTTACTAAAAGTGTCCTTAATCGAATGCCTAACTAATAGATAGAACGCCATGCCAGTTGACTGGTCGAGACGAAGCTGCTGCGCTTTGCTGCCTTCGAAAGAGTGGTTTCAGCTCGCGCTCTCCCCTGCCCGAGTCAAAGAGGCCAGCCCTCAATTCCAATCAGAGAGGCGGTTAAAGGCCAGGTCCGGACCACTGAAGGAACGTAACTGCGCAAACTACGTAAGCCAGAGGAAAGACAACTAGCCAGGCGGAACAGAACAAGCAAACGAATCAGCTTCCGCTGTCACTGGGTTGGAACCATTCTTTGAGTCTAGCGGAAAGGAAAGAAAGTAGTACGCATGTAGCAGAGGTGACTGAGCAAGCCAAGCAAAACGCCTGGATAAAGAAGTAGGGCTTAGCCCGTAGCTTCAAGCGAAAGGGAAGCGAACTGTGAACTTGAAAGCTCACTCTCACTGTTGCTAACGGCTTGCAATCTTAGGCGCGGTGTACATAATATGGGCACGGTAAGCTCAATTTTAGGCGGGAACGCGAACTGTTGCTATCCGTCACGCTCACTATTAGGCCCAGTAACGGCTCACTTCTTATACGCTTAACCAAACTATTGCAAAGAATTGAATTAAGGGCAAAGGAAGTATAATGGGCGATCTTTTGATCTCAACTTTGACTTTTTGTGTTAAGCATAACGAGTGAATTATATATATTTTATGTTATCTTCCCCGCCAGTATATTAATTCGGGAGGAGACCGATCCAAACGCCAGTATAAACATAGGCGACCAACGGGAGGGAGAGAGAGAGACTATTAATGGGGCCTAGTATATTAATTGGGCGGGACGGGAAGAGAA